TAGTATACTAATTTAGTGTGGGGTGAATGCCTTGAAATAAAAATATAGGCGCGGACAATCGCGAAAGTGTTAACACGAGGAAAGCCTGTGACGTTAACCAACTTAAAATGGGAAACCGGGGCTAAAAAGCTTATTGTTTCGGCAGTATCGAGGGGAAGTGAAACATCTTAGTACCCTATAGACCAAATCAACCGAGATATCGTTAGTAGTGGTGAGCGAAAGTGATAAAAAGGCAAAACGATAATATTATTTTTAAGAATGAAAGGAAGTTATATTTTTTAATAAAATTTCTACCGTAGAAGGTGTTAGTCCTGTAATTCTTTGTTTATTCGTGATAGTAGAACAGGGCAAGTTTACCTTGTTTGAGTATTGGGGGACCACCCTCAAAGCCTATAATTATTTTTATTATCGATAGTGAACTAGTACCGTGAGGGAAAGGTGAAAAAGAAGTTGCGACAGTGCAAAGATCCTGAAACTCCATATTTGAGTCGGAACTTTAAAAAGTAACGGCGTACCTTTTGTATAATGGGCAAGTGAATCGTAATAAAGGGCAAGCTTAAGCTAATAAAAGTGCAGGCGAAGAGAAATCGAGTCTTATGAGGCAGTTTAAAGTCCTTTGTTAAGTACCCGAAACCGGCTGATCTAAACTTGAGCAGGCTGATATTGTAGTGGCAACATTCTTTGAAGGGCCGAACCCGTGTATGTGGCAAAATACTGGGATGACTTGAGTTTAGGGGTGAAAGGCCAATCAAAGTCGGTGATAGCTGGATTTCTGCGAAATCTATTTAAGTAGAGCGTTTTAAATAGAAAATATGGGGTAGAGCACTGTATAAGCAAGGGGAAGATTATCTTTTACTAAACTTTGGCAAACTCCGAATACATATTTTTCATTTAGGGCAGATAGAGTATGTATGTTAAGATTCATACTCAAAAGGGAAACAGCCCAGACTGTAGGCTAAGGTCCAGAAAATAGTTTCAGTGGAAAAGGTGATTTTTGCTCCGAGACCGTCAGGAGGTAGGCTTGGAAGCAGCCATCCTTTTAAGATAGCGTAACAGCTCACTGACCTAGAGTATAAATCCCGCTAATTTTGAGGGCTTAAAATTATTACCGAAGCTTCAGACAACTAGACAAAAAAGTTATAATAGTGCTAATTGTTTTTTGTGGTAGCAGAACATTCCGTAGGTCATAGAAGTTGTGATGTAAGTTACGATTAAGATATCGGAAGTGAGAATACTTGCATGAGTAGCATAAAACAATGAAATTAAAGCATTGTGGCCGTAAGTCTAAGGTTTACGATCTTAAGCAAAACTGGGTCGTGAGAGGGTGATACCTTGAATTAAAACGGTCTCTAAGCTGTTAAGCCAAAGCTTGCAGTAATGGGTAAGATTAATCTGTTAAAAGTTGCTGACGAAAAATTCATTTTATTCTTGAATTTGTCAAGGGTGAGTTATTTTTTCCAAGAAATAGGCACTTTATTTAAACCGTACCTTAAACCGCCTCAGGTGGACAGGTGGAGAACACTAAGGCCTTGAGATAACCCTGTTGAAGGAACTCGGCAAAATGACTCTGTAACTTAGGAATAAGGAGTAAAGGCATAGAGCGCAAGCTTTTGTCTTTGTCACAAAATCGGGGGTGGCGACTGTTTATTAAAAACACAGGTCTCTGCTAACTCGTAAGAGGATGTATAGGGACTGACACCTGCCCGGTGCTGGTAGGTAAAGTTTTGATGTTTAAGCATTGAAATGAAACCCCGGTAAACGGCGGCTGTAACTATGACGGTCCTAAGGTAGCGAAATTCCTTGTCGGGTAAGTTCCGACCCGCATGAATGGTGTAACGACTTCCCCGCTGTCTCCAACAGGGACTCAGTGAAATTACATAGGTCGTGAAGATGCGACTATCCTACAGCTAGACGGAAAGACCCCGTGCACCTTTACTATAAGCAAATATTGTAGGTCAAAGACTTTAGTGTAGAATAGGTGGGAGCTTATGATTCTTTTTTGTTAGAGATTGATAAAGCATTAGTGAAATACCACCCTGAGATCTGTTGATGTACTAACTAAGGGACAGTGTTTGCTGGGTAGTTTGACTGGGGCGGTCGCCTCCTAAAGAGTAACGGAGGCATACAAAAGTAGGTTCATCTCCTCTTAAGGGGAATTGAGTATAATGGTATAAGCCTGTTTGACTGAAAGAAAGACATTTCGATCAGAGACGTAAGTCGGTCATAGTGATCCGGTGGTTCTTTGTGGAAAGGTCATCGCGCAATGGATAAAAGGTACGCCGGGGATAACAGGCTAATGATCCTCTAGAGCTCCTATCGACGGGTTCGTTTGGCACCTCGATGTCGACTCATCACATCCTGGAGCTGGAAAAGGTTCCAAGGGTTCGGCTGTTCGCCGACGAAAGTGGTACGTGAGTTGGGTTTAGAACGTCGTGAGACAGTTTGGTCCCTATCTTCTGTAGGTGTTTGAAAATTCCGGGGGCTAGACCCTAGTACGAGAGGACCGGGAAAACTCGATCCCTTGTGTTCCGGTTGTTTCCTAAAGGGCATCGTCGGGTAGCTACATCGAGAAGAGATAATCGACCATTAGGCGAGAAGCTTTCTTCTAGTAAAGTTTTCGTAAGGGGGTGGAAGATTACCACTTAGATAGGCGGGGGGTGTAAGAGCCGTGAGGTTTTTAGCTGACCCGTACTAATTCCTAAAAAAAAAGTTGTAGTGGTTTTATTTTTATTAAAGGTTAATTAGTTTTTGGGCGTATAGCTCAGTTGGTTAGAGTGGTGGACTTTTAATCCAGGGGTCTTGGGTTCAACTCCCAATACGCCTAAATGTATTTGGTTGATATGCGCTTATAGGGGTACGTGTTCAGTTTTCATTATAAAAATAATTGATAAAACACGTATTCCTATAAGTACATTAACAATATGCCCTTAATACTTTTGTGGGGATATAACTCAGTTGGTAGAGTGTGTGCTTTGCAAGTATGAAGTCAAGAGTTCAAATCTCTTTATCTCCTTTAATTTAATAGGGAGTATAACTCAGTGGTAGAGTGTGTGTCTTACAAGCATGAAGTCAAGAGTTCAATCCTCTTTACTCTTATTATAATATAATTTTTATAAGAATTTTTTTTTAAGTGTTTCGCTATTAAATTTTTTTTCCCCTTTAAAAATGTTAGTTCAAGCTGCTAAACTTTTGGGTGCTGGTCTAGCTACTATTGGTTTAGCTGGGGCAGGTGTGGGTATTGGGACCGTTTTTGGTGCTCTTGTTTTGGGTACTGCACGTAATCCTTCCCTGAAAGATGAATTATTTAGAATTGCTATTTTGGGATTTGCTTTAACTGAAGCGATTGCCTTATTTGCTTTAATGATGGCTTTCTTGATTTTATTTGCTCTGTAAGAACAATCTCCAGTTGCAATTATGAAAATATTATTATAGAGAAGTATTTTTTTTTAGCGGCGGTGTAGTTCAGTGGTTAGAATGATGGAATCATATCCCAAATGTCGGGGGTTCAAATCCCTTCTCCGTCAAATTAATTTAATTTTTATTAATAAGATAAATTTATTGTTTTGCGACTTTGGTGAAATTGGTAGACACGCCAGACTTAAAATCTGTTTCTATATTGAGAGTATCGGTTCAAATCCGATAAGTCGTAGGATGGCGAGTGTAACTCAGTTGGTTAGAGTGTTAGGTTGTGGCTCTAAAAGACGGGGGTTCAAGTCCCCTCTCCCGCCTAGGCTAGATAGTATAAAGGTAAAATGCGGTGGGTTGCAAACCCGAAAATGAGGGTTCAAGTCCCTCTCTGGCCTTCTTCAATAGCTCAGTTGGTAGAGCATATGGCTGTTAACCATATTGACGTTGGTTCAAGTCCAACTTGGGGAGATAAGATATTGCAAATAAATTAATTAGGTTTGGGTAGCTCAGTTGGTAGAGTGAAGGACTGAAAATCCTTAGGACGTCGGTTCAAGCCCGATTCCAAACAAAAATAATGCTTGCAAAGATAATTAATAGATTACGTAATGGGTATATAGTATACCAGTTTGGAGTATCTTTTAAGGAAGTACGTTTTTGTACGAACGTTTTAGATATTTTATGGAAAGAAAATCTAATTAAAGGGTATACAAAGACAAATGAGGGGTTTATTACTGTTTTACTTAGGTATTATAATGGAGCTCCAGTTTGTACGCGTCTTGTTGTTATTTCGCGGCCTCGTGATCGTATTTATCTGTCTTTATTGGATATTTCTCGGTTGTCTAATAATTTTGGGGTTTTAATTTTATCAACAACAAAAGGTATTATGACTAATGAACATTGTATACGTAAAGGGGAGGGTGGTGAAGTTTTAGCATATGTGGTATGAAAATTCCAGTTTTTCGTTTACCTATAGGTGTTAGGTGTTCAAGTAATAATGGTAAAGTTAGTGTATTAGGTTCTAAAGGAGTTGTAAGTTTTAATTCAGTTAGTAATCTTTATAGAAAAGGTAATATGGTTTTATTTTTACCATATTTAACACCTTATGAAAGTTCCCTTTTTACTCAAGCCCTGTTTGGGGTTGTTTTGGGGTATACTATAGAATTAAAATTAAAAGGTATTGGATATAGGGTACATCAAGAGGAAAAAAAACTTATTTTTTCTTTAGGTTATAGTAAGCCTGTGATAGTTGATATTCCTAGTGAAGTTGTAATAAATTTGGGTAAAAAAACTTTTTTGTTAATTTCGGCAAATTTAGGTGTTTTACAAAATTTTGCAAGTAGTATAAGGAGGTATCGTTATCCTGATTTGTATAAAGGATCAGGGGTTCTATATGAAAATGAAAAAATAGTGTATAAAGAAGGTAAAAAAACTTAATGATTAGAACAGAGCATTATCGTCTTTTTTCTTTTTTAATTGGATCTTCTGGATATTTAGTTCCTTATTGTTATAATGAGGATGTTCGAATTTCAAAGACAATGCATCCTTATCTTTTAGGGAAACGAAATATTTATTATTTTTATAATCTTGAAAAAAGTTTATATGGTATACGTGCGACTTTAGAAGTTTTAAAAAATATAGTATTGGCGGAAGGGAAAATTCTTTTTGTTAGTGATTCTTCTTTTTTTAAGATTTGTTTTTTTACTGAGGCTAATATAAATTATATAAAATGGAAACGTGGTTATTTAGCTAAATCAAGAGATGTTGATTTGGTAGTTTTAAGTGATATTGAGAAAGAAAATATAGTTGAAGCTCATAGAAAATGTTTGTTATTAGTTGGTGTTGGGAGTTCTACGATGAGTAAGGTATCTTATCCTTTTAATTTAAATTTGGAATCTCCTTTATTATTTTTTTGGTTTTGTAGTTTAATTTATATGGTTTGTGTTAATTCTAAGCGGATAAAATCAAAAAAAAGGGAGGGGGGATATGTGTTTTCTAGTCTTTTAGGTAAGGCTAGGATAAAAGAAGTTCAAAAAAAATCGAAAACTTTTTTGAATGTTTTAGGAGAAAGTAATAATAATTAATGCGGTTTAAACATAGATATAAATCTTGTTTATGGTCTAGAACGGATATTTGGGGGGATTTATTGTCTAAAGAAAAAACTTTTCTTAGGCCTAAATGGGATGGTATTATAGGGGTGTTGTCAAGTCAAAAGCGTCTTCACCGTCCTCTTGCCAATATAAATAGATATCGTTATCCTTTATGTCATGATTATAATTTTCTTAAACCTCGTGTTCGACCAAATCAAATTTTTAAATATAATCGTGTAAGTTATAGGAATACCTTGTCTCTTTTAATGTGTGTTAAACGTTTTTATGGAGATTTAAGTACTAAAACTTTTAAAATTTTTTGTAAACGTTTAGGTTCCGGAAAAATTCCATCTAAAAATTTAATAGAGGTTTTAGAGGGTCGATTGGATATTTGTTTATATCGTTTAGGTTTTTTTCATTCAATTTACTATAGCCGTCAAGCTATTCTTCATAGTCAGGTATTAGTAAATGGTAAAAAAATAGATTATGGTGGGTTTATTCTTCAAAAAGGTGATTATGTTGAATTTTGTCCATCTCAACGTAATGCTATTAGAGTTAGATTAGTAGCTCGTTACAAACGTTTTCGTTCTTTTTATATAAAATTAGAACGGTGGCGTTTATCTAATCGGTTTAAGTTTGATCTTCATTTGCATCCTACACCAAAATGGATACATACTGATTATTCGAATTTAAGTTTTTTTATTTCTGCTGATGTTTGTACTCCTGTTTTTTATCCTTTTAGAGTAGATATAGATGAAGCGATTTGGGCTTCTAGGTATGGTTATTTATAGTGCTTATAAATAGTATTTTTTATTATATTAATTTTAGATAATTTATTATTTAATTTCTTATGTGGCTAACCTTTTTAACTATTTTTTTAAATATTCTTGATCTTGTTATTCCTCTATTGATTGCTGTAGCTTATTTTACTCTCGCGGAGCGGAAAATTATGGCTGGTATTCAAAGAAGGCGTGGTCCAAATGTTATTGGTTATATGGGAATACTTCAACCGTTAGCTGATGGTCTTAAACTTTTTGTTAAAGAAACAGTCTTGCCTACAAATGCAAATATTGTGCTTTTTGTATTAGCTCCTCTTTGTACTTTTATTTTAAGTTTAATTAGTTGGGCTGTTATACCTTTCAGTTATGGTAATGTTATTGCAGATTCTCAATTGGGGGGTCTTTATTTTTTAGCTGTATCTTCTCTTGGTGTATATGGGGTATTGATATCAGGTTGGTCAAGTAATTCAAAGTATGCCTTTTTAGGTGCTTTACGTTCTGCAGCACAAATGGTTTCTTATGAAATTTCGATGGGTATTAGTCTTATTAATGTTTGTTTATGTGTAGGTACTTTAAATTTAACGGAAATAGTAATCGCTCAATTAGATGTTTGGCTTGTTTTTCCTTTGTTACCAGTTAGTATAATGTTTTTTATTGGGTGTTTGGCTGAAACTAATCGACATCCTTTTGATTTACCAGAAGCAGAAGCAGAGTTAGTATCAGGTTATAATGTAGAATATTCTGCTATGGGGTTTGCTTTATTTTTTTTAGGGGAATATGCTAATATGTTGGTTATGGGGGGATTAACTTCTATTTGTTTTTTTGGGGGGTGGTTATCCCCTTTTGGTATAGGTATTTTACCTGAGGGTATTTGGTTTGGGTTAAAAATTTGTTTTTTCGTTATTTTATTTATTGTTATGCGAGCTATTTTACCCCGTTATCGATATGATCAACTTATGAAATTAGGTTGGAAGTGTTTTTTACCTCTCGCTTTATCTTTATTTTTTATATCTGTAGGGATACTTATGGGATTTGATTGGTTGCCGAATTAATAATTGTTTTTTATATTCTTCGTATAAAGACCAAAATTTTAATTGTAATTCATAAAATATAATTAACGGGAATCCTATTAAAGTTTGGCTTAAAATATCTGGGGGGGTTATAAAAGCGGCGATAGAAAAAGCTGTTATATAAGCTATTCCACGGTATTTTACCCATGTTTGTTTATTTGTATAAATTTGTAGTATATTTAAGATTATTAGGCAAGGAAAAGTAAGAATTAGGGCTTTATTTAATTGTTGTAAATGAGATAAATAATTTTCCAATTTTGGTTCAAAAGTTAAATCTATTGCTGTGAAGTTTTGGGAATAGGTTGAAAAAAGTTCCCATAATATTTTAACTATTATAGGGAAGATAATTATATAAAGGCAAATATAAAAAATAAGGGCTGTAATTAAAAGATTAAAGGTTATTTTTGCTTCGAAAGTATATAATCCAGGACGTAAAAAAAGATATAATTGTGTTAAAATTATGCAAAGGCTAACACTAAAGCTAAAAATGGTAGAAAGTTGTATATAAGTAAAAAAAATTTCTGTTATTCCTGTGCTAACAAAGTGTGAGAATCCTTTAGGTAAAATGATAAAAATTAAACTTTGTTTATAGGTATAGGTTGTGATGAATAGAAAAAGTGTTCCTAAAATAGCGTAGGCTAAACGGTAATTAAGTTCTTGTAAATAATATATCGATATTTGAAGTCTGTTCATTAAAAAAGAAGAGTTAAGGAAAGATAGTTCAATTGGTAGAACTTTGGTCTCCAAAGCCAAGGGTTGGGGGTTCAAATCCCTCTCTTTCTGTTACTCTGTTTATGTTTGAAGTAGTATGAAAATAAGTTTCTTGCAGTTTTTATTTTTATTTTTTATTAGTTTTCTTTTTTTTGCAGATTTGCCGCAGGTTGCTAAAGGGATTAAACAAAAAATTAAAAGTTATAAAAAAATAAATAAGTAAATTTGTTTTTAGGTGTTAATAAAGAGGAAGGTTAAAAGTGTTATAGCGTATGGCGGTTTGTAGTTTAATTGGCAAAACATAGTTCTCATGAAGCTAAAAATGTAGGTTCAATCCCTACTAAACCGAGATTTAGTGATCGAGAAATGGAGTCTAGCCAAGGTGGTAAGGCGCCCGTTTTTGGTACGGGGATCGGGGGTTCGAATCCTTCGACTCCAAAAGCCAAGGTGGTGGAATTGGTATACACGCTGGGTTTAGGTTCCAGTCTTTAACGGGATAGGGGTTCAACTCCCCTCCTTGGTAATGTCAAGGCCAAATATCAATCAATGGTTTAATAAAATTCAAGGTAAAAAGCAAACAAAAGTGAAGAGTGTAGGTCTTCATAGGTGCCCTCAGAAAAGAGGGGTTTGTTTAAAAGTATTTGTTTGTTCTCCTAAAAAACCTAATTCTGCTAGACGTAAAGTTGTTAAAGTTCGTTTATCAAATAAAGTAAAATTAACAGCTTATATACCGGGTCAAGTTCATAGATTACAGGAACATTCACAGGTTTTAGTTCGAGGTGGTAGAATACCAGATCTTCCCGGTGTTAAATATCGTTTAATTCGTAATAAGTTAGATTTAGAGGGTTTGCCTGATCGTAAGACTTCACGTTCTAAATATGGCACAAAAAAAATACATAAGGGATGTTAGTTATAGAGCAGTGTTTAAATATAAAAAAAGGGTATGGTTAATTCATATAAACAATCTATTATACTTTTAGGTAATAAAAGTGATCCTTTAATAAAAAAAATGATTAATCTTTTGATGCGGGATGGGAAGCGGTCAAAAGCAGAAACCGTTTTAAATAAAACTTTACAATCTCTTGATTCTGAGTATCCTGGTCGGGCTATACATATTTTTTATTTAGGTATTTTTGCAGTGAGGCAAGATATCGGTGTTCGTCTTAAACCAAAACCGAAGACTCGTCGTAATAAACGATCCTTTAATGTTTATTTACCACGAGTAATTTCTCCTATTTGTGGGCTTCATCTTGGGATGAGATCATTATTAAAAGCTAGTAGAGATCGGTCTTCAATTTCTCCTTTATGGGAAAATTTAAGTAAAGAATTGCTTAAAGCATCTCAAAATGCTGGTGAGGTTATTGATAAAAGGTATAGTTTAAATAAATTAGCTGGGTCTAATAAACGTAGAATTCATTTTGGTATTCGTTATTGATAAATTAAGTTTTTAAAATTAAGTATGGACTTTATTCATTTTTTTTTCGTCGCAGTTTTATTATTTATTATAGGTGTTGGGGGTGTTATTTTAAATAGAACGAATATTGTTGTTGTTCTGATGTCTTTAGAGCTTGCTCTTCTCTCAGTAAGCTTAAATTTTATTGTTTTTTCTGTTTGTTTAGGGGATTTAATGGGTCAAATTTTCGCTATTTTTATTCTTATAATTGCTGCGTGTGAATCTTCTATAGGTTTAGCGATTATTTTAGTTTATTTTCGAGTTAGGGGGAGTATACGTATTGATCAAGCTTCATTATTAAAGTCTTAATGGTTAGGCTTCCATGGTGAAACTGGTAGACACGGCAGATTCAAAATCTTTTGTCTTTGGACGTGCTGGTTCGAATCCGGCTGGAAGTAGCAAGTATGATTAGAGCTCAAAGTCTTCTTAAAGTTGTAGATAATTCAGGGGCAAAATTGGTTAAATGTATTAAAGTAAAAAAAAAAGGTGGTAAGGCACATGCGAATGTAGGAGATATTGTTCTTGTAGCAGTTCAAAGTCTTCGTCCACGTTATGGTAGACGGGTTAGATTAAAAATGAATAAGTCAGAAGTTCATAATGGTGTTATTGTACAAACCTGCCGATTTTTTCGTAATAAAGCTGGCGTGGGAATTTCATTTGAGTCCAATTCAGTTGCTCTTATTACACCTCAACAAAAGCCTCTTGGTACTCGAATATCAGCCATATTACCAAGTAGGTTAAGGGGTTTAAAATGGGCGAAATTAGCCGCGATGGCGAAAAAAATTATATAATTGTTTTTATGCAGCCTTTTGAAAAACATTATTATGATATAGTTCAAAAAGATTTAATTCTTAGTGAAAACCTATTAACAGTTTCTTTATTGCCTGCCCCTAAAAAAGTAGTTCTTTGTTTAGGGGGTGAAAGTTCAGATGAAAATTATGTTGTTGCGTGCCTTGGGCTTTTAAATATTATTGGAAGTCAAAAGCCCTTTTTTATTCAGCAAAAAACTTCTCAACAAAGAAATAGTGGTACTATAGAAGGAGTAGGGGGTAAAGTTACTTTAAGAAGATCAGTTATGTATTTATTTTTTTATAAATTATTATTTCATGTGTTACCACGTGTACGTCAATTTGAGGGTTTACGAGCACCCTCTCATGAAAATATATATTGTTTTGTTTTAAAGGATCTTTTTTCTTTTGAAGAATTGGTACCATTGTTTCCGTATTTTGAAGAGGTAAGTTCTCTTCAATGTCAATTTCATTTTACAACAAAAGATAAGTTTGAGATTAATGTTTTAGGACAAGGTTTACAGATTTGTTTTTTTTCTAGTGGAATATAGGAAAAGCGGAAGTAACTCAATTGGTAGAGTGTAAGCTTGCCAAGCTTAAAGTTGAGGGTTCAAATCCCTTTTTTCGCTTTAATTTTTAATTATAAAATTATAATAAGATTAGTTATTTTTATAAATATTAAAATGAATTGTGATACTTTATTGAAGAGTATTTAAGTCTTGTGTTAGAATAACGTTGTTTTTGTTTTTTATAGTGTTATATTTAATTAAAAGAAGGCTTAGTGTTTTTTTATTTAAAGTTTTATTGTTACTTTTTTTTAAAAGATTAAAGGGATACCATTTTTTCTCTATAGATATACCGAGGCAATCTAATTGTAGAGCTATTTTAGGGATGTTAGTTTGTAAGTCATCTATTGTTTCATAAATGATCATAATAAGGGGGCATCCTAAACTTTGTTTAGGGGGATTTAGATATAATGGTACAAAATATAATTTTGCGTTTTGTAATAATAATCGTATTTTTGATATGTGAGAAGTTTTTAAATTGCTTCCATTAAATAGTGCAAAAGTGCGCTGTTTTGGTAGAAAAAATCTTTTTTTACGTAGATGTCTTTTTCTAGGTGTAAACATAAGTTATAAATGATAGATTTTAATTTTTAATGGAAGTTTATTAGCTCCGGAGTGTAAAGCTGGGATACCTTGTTCAGCATCTATACCATAAAGTAAAAATAAAGTTTGTCCTGCCGATATAGATGCAATCCAATGATTTACTTTACCTTTTCCCTTTCCCATACGGGCGGCGGAGGTTTTACGGCTTAGAGCAATATCAGGGAATATAAGAATTTCAAGTTTCCCTCCTCTTTTAATTTTTCGTCTAATATTTTGTCGAGCTGCTTCAATTTGTCGACCATTTATATAACCTGATTTGAGCGAACGTAGAGCAAAGCAAGTTATTTTTGTTAGTTTAAGGGTTTTAGTAGAAGGATTGGGTAATCCCCGAGGTTTAAAGTATTTACGGTATTTTGTTTTTTTGGGTTGCATTAGCATTACTTTTAGTTTTTTAATAACATATCCAAATTTTTAACCCAACACTTCCATAACCAGTTTGTGTTTGTGTATATTTGGCTTGTATGGTTTTATTTAGTTGACTAATAGGCATTTGTCCTATTTGATATTTCCAAATTTTACTTCTGCCTTTTGCTTTATGGGTGAATCTTCCTTTTATTTGTAGTTTTAAACCTTGTATTTTTTTGTATTCTTGTAAAGCTTGAAATCCCTGTTTAATATATGCTAAAAATTGATAGTGCCTTTTTCTTCTTTGTCTTGAGCATATGTTTTGTTTTAAAAATCGACTTAAGGTGGAAGCACTTGCTTTATTTTTTATAATTAAATACATAAGTTGCATACCATAGCGGGCATAATCATATTTAATATGATTAAAACTTTTAGTAAAATAAGCCATTTGCCTTCTGGCGGGTTTGGGAACTGATCTTGTATATATTTTTAATCTATTAATTCGTAAAGTGACTTTTTTGGTTCCAGTAAATTTTTGTATTAATTCTGCAGCACGTTGTAATCGACATGCTATCACAGTCCAGGATTGTTTTTTATTTGACGTTTGATTTTCTTTATAACGTCTAGATTTTAAGCGTCGTTTTGAACGAAAGTGGAAATGAATAAGATCAATTTCTATAAGAATCAGTCCAAAATGCCGGTTAACTTGTATTTTATCGAGATAATGTGTTGTTCCAAAACAGCATGATTTTATTAGTTTGTGGATATTGGATAAAATAAAATAAAATTTTGGTTCATTCCAGTGTGTACATCCTTGATAAAGGTTATTCTTTGGTCGTAAGATAGTTGGATGAGTTTTTTGTGCCATTTATTTTGTTTTAGTTAATATTATTGTTTTTTTGCTATAAAATTTTTTCGTGTTGCCACAAATTCTCCTAATTTATGTCCAACCATTTCGGGTTTAATTTTTCGATGAAGCATATTTTTTCCATTATATATTTGTAATTTTAAACCAACAGCAGCTGGATAAATAGTAGAACGTCTAGACCATGTAGGTTTTTTTTCATATTGTGGGGATAATCTTTTTAAAAGACTTTTATCTATAAATGGTGTTTTCCAATTAGATCTTGACATTAGGTTTTGGTTGTATTCTATTAGTACGGGTAGATGGTCCTTTTGTTGGTTTTCCCCAGGGTGTTACGGATGAACGTCCACCTGAGGTTTTTCCTTCACCACCACCGTGTGGATGGTCTATTGGGTTCATAGCTACACCACGAACAGTAGGGCGTCGCCCCAACCACCTTGATTGTCCCGCTTTTTTAAGTTTTGCAAAGCGTGAATTTGTGTTACTAACCATTCCGTTAGTTGCTAGTGTATTAATATCGAACCATCGGTATTTTCCAGATTTAAGATTAATTTTAGCTAACACTTTAGTTCTTTTTAAAATACGGCCAAATGCTCCTGGGGCTCTTAAAATTTTACCATCTTTTCCGGGATATAAGCTTAAGTTATAAATTAGACTCCCAGTTAGAATATTTTGTAAAGTTTTACTATGCCCGTTTTGAAAACCATTTTGGGTAGAATTTGATCGTATAATATCTCCTCTTTTGATTTTAGTAGGAGCTATTATATAGTTATGTTTTTTAGTATCTGGATTAAAAATTCGTGCTAAAAAGGCGGTTCTATTTGGATCGTATTCTAATCCTATAACTATTCCGTGGGTTGATTTACGTTTTAGGTCAATTTTTCTGTATAGTCGTGAATGTCCACCACCACGGTGCCATGCAGTTATATGGCCTTTATTATTACGGCCGGTAGAATGGTTCCAGTTATGTCTATACGATTTTAGGGGGGGGGTAATAAAGATTTGTTTGTTTTGTTTCATATAATATATTAAATATCTAGTTATGCCTTTTATTATCGGTACTTCTATTCCAGAAGATAAAGTTTTGGTGCAGTCTATATCTCATATTTATGGTATAGGGTTGTTTCAATCTAAAATTTTATGCAAAAAAGCTGGTTTTGGCTCAGATTCACGTGGTAGTCACGTTACTCTTTTTAAAAGAAAGAATTTAGAAAACTTGGCGGAGGATACTCCTCTTCTTTTAGGTGCGGATCTTCGTCGTTTTAAAAATGATAAGATTCGTCGTTTGTGTGTTCTGTTAACATATCGTGGTTCGCGGCATCGTAAAGGTTTACCTGTCAGGGGCCAACGTACTCATACTAATGCAAAAAAACGTTTAGTACTAAAGTCTAATGTTAGTTAAAAACACAAATTTCTTATTTAATCGTGTTAAAATATCAGGAGTAAATTTAGTAAAAGATGAGGATTTAAAAATCTATAACAAAGGTTTGTTAAAAACTAATAATGAAAAAAAAGGTCTTGTTTTTATTAAATCAACAAAAAGAAATGTTTTTTGTATTTTAATGGATAGTGATGAAAAAAAAGTAAAAACCAGTTGTTCATTGCGAGTTCCTGTTTATGAAAATAAATATAATGAGCGAGAAAATCTTTATACGCGTGGTTTATTGTTAGGTAATTTGTTTGTTGAAAAAGCGATTGAGTTAGGTTATACAGAATTTACAATTTTTTTAGGATCTGGTATAAACAAAGGTCGTAGGGGGGTTATAAGGGGGTTTAGTAAAAAAGGAGTTAAAATTGTTTTTTTGCATTTAGGCACACGGTATCCACATAATGGTTGTCGTCCAATTAAAGTTCGTCGTAAAAAATTTCGTACAAAATCTAAATTATTTAGATAAAATTAAATTTGGAAGGGGTGACTGAGCGGTTAATAGTGGTAGATTGTAAATCTGTTGGTTTTTCCATCGTAGGTTCGAATCCTACCCTCTTCTTGTTCATTTTAATGAAATTTAAAGCTAAAATGATTCAAAGACATCCATTTCATTTAGTTGATCCTAGCCCTTGGCCGCTAGTAGCTGCTTTAGGTGGCTTAAGTTTAACTTTTGGTGGGGTGTTGTTTATGCATAACTATAAGGGGGGGGGGGTATTACTTTGTTTAGGGGTTATTACTATTTTATATGTTATGTTTACTTGGTGGCGAGATGTTATCCGGGAGGGGTTATTTGAGGGTCAACATACTTTAGCAGTGCAGCAAGGATTACGTATGGGGATGGTACTTTTTATTGTATCTGAAGTCATGTTTTTTTTTGCTTTTTTTTGGGCTTTTTTTACGTCATCTATTTCCCCTGTATTTAATATTGGGGGGGTTTGGCCTCCCTCAGGGATAGATGCTATTAGTCCATGGGGATTACCCTTTTTAAATACTATTCTTTTGCTTTCTTCGGGGGCAAGTGTAACATGGGCTCATCATGCGATTGTTGCTGGTTTTAAAAAAGAGGCTTTGCAAGGTTTAGGGTTAACATTAGTGTTTGCATTTGCTTTTACAGGTATGCAAGGTATTGAATACATGCATGCTCCCTTTGGTATATCAGATGGGGTTTATGGTTCTGTATTTTACATGGCTACAGGTTTTCATGGATTTCATGTGATTATTGGAACAATTTTTTTGGGTATTTGTACTTTACGGTTATATTTAGATCATTTTAGTCGGCAACATCATTTTGGTTTTGAGGCAGCTGCGTGGTATTGGCATTTTGTTGATGTTGTTTGGTTATTTCTTTTTATTACAATTTATTGGTGGGGATTTAATGTAATAGTTTAGATTTAGTTTATGGTACAGGTTAAAAAATATAGTGAAGCTGATTTAGTTGATTTTTATGTGGGAAGCCCGGTATTTAAGAAGTATTCTCAATATCATCTTTGGTCAGAGAATTTTAGTGAATACCACACTATAAAATATTGTGAGATTTATTTATCTAAATTTATTTTTGAGTACATTCAAAAATATATTTTAGAATATTTTAGTGAGTTTTTTTTAGTAATTTTTTATAATAGTCCAACGTTTTTAAAGTTTATTAAATCAGGATTTTTTAAGTATATTAATTATCATTTTTTAGTGTTCTTTCAAAATAATTTTTTTTTTGTTAATGGGGATTTCTATAAAGGTGTGGAAGTTTTCGTGAAAAAGTATTTTCAAAAATATATTCAAAAAATTTTTGAGCAAGATTTATTGATATGTCTTATTACATGTATTTTTGAGATAGCGCCTAATTCTTTTGAAGGATATTTAAATAATCGGTTAAAATTTATTTATAACGATTTTTTTTTAATCGAGTTAACAATTAAGTCTTTATCTAATTCAAAAATAATTATAGATGCTATTAAGAATAAGAAAAGTAAGATTTATATTAAACGAGAGCAGTTTTATTTTTTATTTTTTTTTAATATAGAATTTATCAATCTTTTAATAAAATTGAAAAAATCTCGGATTATATAAAATTTAATTTTTTAAGTTTTTTTTAGAGGATATAATATATAAGTGGGATAATTTTCGAAGTAGTAATTGTAATTATAAAAAGGCATCCCAACGAATTTTTAGTTATTTTTATATTTTTGCATAATATTTAGATAAGTTTTCTGATAGTTTTATTTTGAATTTTATAATGAAAGATAATATTAATTATACTTATGATTTTCAGGTTTTATTGGAGTCGTTTTAAGTATTATTTAATTTTGATAATAAATAACTAATGTAGGTATTTATTTTGAAAGTACTAATGTTTTTTTTGAGGATATAAAACCCATTTATTTAAAATTTAGGGATTATTGGGTAATAAATGAATTATATGGTAAGATACTGGCTTAAATTTAATTGCAGGAGGGAGTTTAGTTATAAAGATGTCAATCGTTGTATTAGAGGTATTAATCTTAGATTGTTCTTTTTTAAATCGGGAAATTGGATGGTGAATTAAATTAAGCAGTGATGTATGTTATTTTTATTTGTTTAATTTCGTTTTTGTAGTCATGGTTAGTATAAGTAATTGTTTGATCTACGTTAGAATATGGAGTTATTTTATAAATATTAGAAATAGATTCTATATTTTTTATCACATGTCCGATCTATTTTTGTGTGATGTATATTTTAGTTTTTCTTAGTTCCTTAATTAAATTTCATTTTTTTGGGTTAAAAGTTATTTTATTACGTAGGTGAAGTTTTGTGTTAAATTATTGATATTATGGATAGTTTTTTATTTATTATTTTGTAGAGAATCAAAAGTATAACTAGTTATTTTGGTCATACTGTAAGTAAAACTTAGCACGATACTGCCTAGATTAAAATAACTAAAAAAATAAAAAATTAATTAATAAAAAGTACGTTAAAATAAATTTTTTATACATATTTTAAAAATTTCGTATCTAAGGTTTTTGCCTAGAATATTTTTTAGTTATATATGTTTTATAGCCCGCTAGAACAATTTCAAATACTTCCTCTTTTAAGTTTCGGTGTTGGTTTATTTGATGTTTCAATAACTAATGCAATGATAACAACATGTGTTGGTTTATCTTTTTTTATTTTTGTTTATTATTGTCTTTCAGTTTATGGATTAAATTGTTTTCCAACTAGATGGCAATTGGTTTTAGAGAGTCTTTACTTAAGTACGGCAGGTCTTGTGTGGGATAGTGTTGGACAGCAGGGTCAGAAATATTTTCCTTTTTTATTTGTAATTTTTAGTTTTATTTTAATAGCAAATATTTCTGGACTTGTCCCCTATTCTTTTACGATAACTAGTCATCTTATACAGACAATGGTTTTGGCTTTAACAGTTTTTATTGGCGTAATGATTATTTGTGTTTTAAATCATGGTTTTCATATGTTAAGTTTATTTTTACCGGGAGGGACTTCTTTGATTTTGGCTTTTTTATTGGTTCCTATAGAAATAGTTTCTTATGTGTTTAAACCTCTTAGTTTAGCGGTTCGTCTTTTTGCTAATATGATGGCAGGTCATACGTTATTAAAAGTAATTGCAGGATTTGCATGGGCGATGATGGGTAGCGGTGGATTGTTATTAGTTGCCCATATTGTCCCGCTGTTAGTTTTGGTAATTCTTTTTGGTCTTGAATTAGCAGTTGCCTTAATTCAAGCTTATGTTTTTACTATTTTAAGTTGTATTTATATAAATGATGCAATTGTTCTTCATTAATTGAAAAAAAAAGAGAGCATTTAAATTTTTTTCTATCTTTTTTTAATACTTATCTCTAAGCATTTTTAGCTCAGTGGATAGAGCATCGGTCTTCTAAATCGTGGGTCGTAGGTTCGAATCCTATAAAATGTAACGCATGAAATTTGCTTTAATATTCCAAAATGATACTGCGGCTTTTTTGCCTGAGCTGTTTCTTGCTATTTCAATATTGGTTGTTTTATTATATGGAAGTTTTGTAGGAGTTTATGCTGCTTCTCTCTATACGTACCTTACTCCAAGTATGGTTCGATTAACATCAATTATTTTATTTTTAGGTTTATTTTTAGTTCTTAATAATCCTGTTGAATCTCAAACTTTATGGAATGCTATTTTTGTTACTGATCATATAGGGACTTGGTCTAAATTAATAGTTTTGTTAGGTCTTCTTTTTTGTGTATCGGTAAGTCAATCTTATATGTTTTCAGCTCGTTTTAGGGCGTATGAGTTTTTTGTTTTTATTATTGGTATTGGTTTAAGTTTGTGTTTATTGATTTCGTCATATGACCTTCTTTCTATTTATTTAAATATGGAATTTTTGTCGTTGATTTTTTATGTACTAGCGGCTTGGAAAAAGAATTCATATTTTTCTGTTGAAGCTGGTTTAAAGTATTTTATTTTAGGTTCTATTGCGTCTATTTTTTTTTTGTTTGGTGCATCTCTAATTTATTTTGTTATGGGTACAACTAATTTAGGTTCTTTAACCTTGTTAACAGAAAGTTTACTAATTTTATCGCCCTTTTTATATTTAGGGTTAGTATGTATGGTGTCTGCCTTATTATTTAAAATAGGTGCAGCGCCTTATCATATGTGGATAGCAGATGTATATGAAGGAGCCCCAACTTTAGTAGGTTTTATTTTTGCTGTTATACCTAAATTCTCTTTTTTTGTTATAATTTTACGTTTATCTTTTATAAGTTTTTGGTCGTTTTTTCCTAGTTTATGGGAAAATTTTTTTTGTAGTTGTGGTCTTCTTAGTCTTTTTATAGGGTGTATTTGTGGATTAGGGGAAACAAAAATAAAGCGACTTCTTGCTTTTAGTAGCGTAGGGCATGTAGGGTTTTTATGTCTTGGGTTAGCCAGTGGTAATATAGAAGGTATACAAGCAGTTTTATTTTATCTTTTAATTTATATGTTTACAGTAGCATTTTTATGGGTTTATTTATTGTATCTTGATTTATCTGCGACTTCGGGTAGTGCTCTTTTAACTTTTTCAGATTCTATAGGTCTAATTCGATCAAATCCACTTATAGGATTTGGGGTTACATTAATGATTTTTTCTTTGGCTGGAATTCCCCCATTTGGGGGATTTTTTGCTAAATTAAATATTTTTGTTAGTTTAGTAGAATCTTCATTTTATATTGTTTCTGTTTTTGTTGTTATTAGTAGTGTTATTTCAGCCTTTTATTATATACGTTTAATAAAAATTTTTTATTTTGAGAATAATACTAATTGGTTTTTTTTTGCACCTTTAGATAAAGGTGCGGCAATGGTTTTGGTGTTAAGCGGTTTAACTATTATATTTTTTATGTTTAGTCCTAATATCTTTTATCTTTTGACATATAAAGTAGGATTAAGTTTTATGTTTTAATAATTAGCTAATGTCTTTTACTACACAATCTAAACCTTTTTCGCAAGTATGGTCTTTATCGGTTATTAGCTCATTATTGGGTAGTTTCTCTTCTAGGTGGTTGTTTTCCACCAACCATAAAGATATTGGTACATTGTATTTAATTTTTGGTGGTTTTTCGGGTGTTCTTGGAACAGCAATGTCTGTACTTATCCGTTTACAATTAGCTAGTCCTGGAAATCAATTTTTAGGGGGAAATCATCAGTTATATAATGTTATTGTAACGGCACATGCTTTTTTAATGATTTTTTTTATGGTTATGCCAATTCTTATTGGTGGGTTTGGTAATTGGTTTGTACCGTTAATGATTGGTGCTCCTGATATGGCTTTTCCTCGTATGAATAATATTAGTTTTTGGTTATTACCTCCCTCTTTAATTCTTCTTCTAGCCTCCGCGTTAGTGGAATCTGGGGCGGGGACAGGTTGGACAGTATATCCTCCTCTTAGTGGTATTCAAGCTCACTCAGGCCCTTCGGTTGATTTAGCAATATTTAGTCTTCATCTTTCAGGTGCGGCTTCTATTTTAGGTGCTATAAATTTTATTACAACAATTTTTAATATGAGAGCACCTGGGATGACGATGGATAGGTTACCGCTTTTTGTTTGGTCTGTTTTAATTACAGCGTTTTTATTGTTATTGTCACTTCCGGTTTTAGCAGGTGCTGTTACAATGTTGTTAACAGATCGTAATTTTAATACAACTTTTTTTGATCCAGCAGGTGGGGGTGATCCAGTATTGTATCAGCATTTATTTTGGTTTTTTGGACATCCTGAAGTTTATATTTTAATTTTACCTGGGTTTGGAATTATTAGTCATATTTTATCTACTTTTTCTAGAAAACCTGTATTTGGGTATCTCGGTATGGTTTATGCTATGCTTTCAATAGGTATACTAGGTTTTATTGTCTGGGCTCATCATATGTTTACAGTAGGTTTAGATATTGATACAAGAGCTTATTTTACAGCAGCTACTATGATTATTGCGGTACCAACAGGTATTAAAATTTTTAGTTGGGTTGCCACTTTATGGGGAGGTTCTATTCGTTTAAAAACTCCGATGTTGTTTTCAATTGGGTTTCTTTTTCTTTTTACTATTGGCGGGTTAACTGGAGTTGTTTTAGCGAATTCAGGTGTTGATATTGCTTTACATGATACTTATTATGTGGTTGCACATTTTCATTATGTATTAAGTATGGGAGCCGCTTTTACAATGTTTGCAGCTTTTTATTTTTGGGTAGGAAAAATGACTGGTTTAGCTTATCCGGAAATATTGGGTCAAATTCATTTTTGGCTTATGTTTTTAGGTGTAAATTTGACTTTTTTTCCTATGCATTTTTTAGGTCTTGCAGGGATGCCACGACGTATTCCAGATTATCCAGATTGTTATGCTGGTTGGAATGGTTTAGCGTCTTTTGGTTCAATTTTATCTTCTGTTGCGTCATTATTATTTTTTTTTATTGTATATATTACTCTTACGCGAGGTTCCGTTGAAGGATCAAATCCTTGGGTAAAAGATAGAAAGTTTGCTTTTCCATTATTACCTCGTAGATCTGCAAGTTAGATAGTAATTAAATATTAATAGTAGGTTATGTTATCATTTGTGGAAATGGCAATTTAGATAAAAGTTATCGTATGTGTTAAGGTTGTTGTGCCAGGACTTGTAACTCAGTGGTAGAGTGTACGCCTGATAAGCGTAAAGGCGATCGTTCAATTCGTTCTAGGTCCAGAGTCGGGTTAGAGTGATAAGAGTATTGATTTATTTAAAGTTTTTTTATTAAGTCCTTTTCGTCTAATGGTTAGGACGTTGCTTTTTCACGGCGAAAATACGGGTTCAATTCCCGTAAGGGATTAAATTTCTATAATTATTTTTAAAAATAATTATATTACTATAAGAATTTTTGTTATTGATTTAAAATTTAATGTTTAGTTCGTTGATTATATATGCTACAAGTCTTACGAGACTTATACCCGTTCAAACGTTTCAGGTGTTTGGGCATGAGATTGTTATTAACGTAGCTAAAAATTATTTGTTGGCTACATTAACTTTTTTACACCATCATAGTAATGGTAATTTTCAAATGCTTACTTCTATTTCAGGTGTAGATTATCCAGAAAGAGAAGAACGTTTTGAGGTTGTTTATGACCTTTTAAATATAAGATCTAATTGCAGGCTTAGGGTTAAAACGCATACGGATGAGGTAAATCCATTACCGTCTGTAGTTAGCCTTTTTCCTTCAGCAAATTGGTGGGAACGTGAAATTTGGGATTTATTTGGAGTTTTTTTTTCGAATCATCCAGATTTACGTCGTATTTTAACAGATTATGGTTTTGAAGGTCATCCGTTAAGAAAAGATTTCCCTTTAAGTGGGTATTTTGAATTACGTTATGATGAAGATTTAAGAGTTGTTGTATGTGAAGCTATTGAATTAAGTCAGGAGTTTCGTTCATTTAATTTTCATGTTCCTTGGTCACAAAATAATTTAATTAATTGATGTCGAGGTTTAATGTAAATGTTTTATTGAGTTGGGTAGATTCTCATATTATCGATTACCCAACGGCTATGAATTTAAATTATAATTGGAGTTTTGGTTCAACAGCAGGGTTTTGTTTGGTTATTCAAATTCTTAGTGGAGCTTTTTTAGCTATGCATTATGCGGGGGAGACTCATTATGCTTTTTCAAGTGTTGAGCATATTATGCGTGATGTTAAAAGTGGTTGGATAATTCGTTATATGCATGCTAATGGAGCTTCTTTTTTTTTTATTGTTGTTTATGCTCATATTTTTAGAGGGTTGTATTATGGTTCTTATATGGAGCCACGTCAGCAATTATGGTGGTCTGGGGGGCTTATTTATGTTTTAATGATGGCAACAGCTTTTATTGGTTATGTTTTACCTTGGGGTCAGATGAGTTTTTGGGGTGCTACTGTTATTACAAGTTTATTTTCTATTTTTCCTTTTATTGGTAAAGAAGTTGTTATGTGGTTGTGGGGGGGGTTTACGGTAGGGAATCCGACTTTAAATCGTTTTTTTAGTTTACATTATTTATTACCTTTTATTATTGCTGGGTTGGTATTTGTTCATTTGGGTCTTTTACATAAGGATGGTTCTAATAATCCTTTGGGTATAAAAACAAAATTAGCGAATATAAACTTTTATCCTTATATTTATGTGAAAGATTTAGTGGCTTTTTTTGTTTTATTATTAATGTTATCGATTGTTATATTTTATTTTCCTAATAGTTTAGGGGATCCTGATAATTATTTGGAAGCAGATCCATATGGTACTCCAGCTCATATTGTTCCTGAATGGTATTTTTTACCCTTTTATGCTATTTTACGGGTAATTCCAAACAAGGTTGGGGGTATTCTTACTATGGGTGGGGCGATAGCTATCATTTTTATTTATCCTCTTTTGAATACATCTATATTACGTAGTGGTAATTTTAGGCCAATTTATGCTTTATTTTTTTGGCTTTTTGTTGCTGATTTTTGTTTATTAGCGTGGTCAGGAACTACTCCGGTAGATGATTATTTTAAGGTCGTTGGGGCTGTAGTTTCTATTGGTTATTTTGGGTTTTTTGTTTTTGGTGGGTTATTTATAGGTCGGTTAGAAAAAACGCTTGCAGTTCGGGTATTAAATATGCGTTCTACAAAAGGCATTTAGAAGTAAAAAGGTATTTAGTATTAAATTTTGGTTTTCTAATTGTGTTCATATCATGAAATTTTCATCTAAACATATCAAAAATATCATTAAAATAACTATAGTTATTTTTTTTTCTTTCTATACTAGTTCTGTTGGGAATATGGATGCATCTCATCCATGGCAAGTAGGTTTTCAAGATCCGGCAACTCCAATAATGGAAGGTATCATTTTTTTTAATGGTTTGTTAATGACCTTTATGTTATTTATTGCTTGTCTTGTAGGTTGGTTATTATATAAATCTTTAACGTTATTTAACGAAGCAGATCATATAGATGCTGTGGGTTTTAATCATTCAACATTACTTGAAGTTGTTTGGACAATTATTCCAGCTGGAATATTAATGGTTATTAGTATACCTTCATATAATTTATTGTACGCAATGGATGAAATTATAGATCCTAGCCTTACAATAAAAGTTGTTGGTCATCAATGGTATTGGTCATATGAGTGTTCTGATTTTGAGGTATCACCAATTGTTAAAAAAGATAAGTTAAATCAAGTTGAAATAAGTTATAAGGCTTTAAAAGATATGGTTGAGTTGATAGAATATAGTCGTGTAGAGGTGGCTAAAGGTGAAAAACAGACTCAAATAAGTATCATTAAAGAGTTTTTAGAGTCATTTGAAAAAAATTTGGAAGGTGTGTCTCAAAGCTCTAGTGAAATGTTATCGAGGCGTTTAGATTGGCTTTTTATAAGTATTTTAGGTAATGAGGGACGTAAAGAATTTTATGGTCCTTTAGAGACACATTTAACAGGAGAAATGGTGTCTATTATATCTGAGGTTAAAAGACAGTTATCAAAGAGTTCGCTTATTCAAGAACAGCAAGATTTGGTTATTAAAACTTTAAAACTTTTTAAGCAATATATAAGAATTGTTAATGAAGCTGATCTTACGGCAAAAACTATGGATTTATTTAAGTCTATAGATGAAATTAAACCTGGAAAAGGGGATACACCTTCAAGTGATAGTAGTTCTGGTTCTCTAGATTCTATTACAAATTCTATCGTTTCGGAATTAAATAAAGTTGATGAATCTAGTTATAAATGGTTGGAACTTAGATTAGTTGAAAATTTTTATGAAGGAGCTGAGACAGAATTAAGTAGAGCTTTAACACAAGTTTTTGAAGCAGAGTGTGTGTGTCTTAGAGCTCTTGCCCGTGGCGAGATAAAAATACCTATAGAGGAAATGATGGCTAATTTGGAGGAAGGTAGAATAAGACTTGATAAAGCTCTAGTAGAAGCAGAAATTGCTGAAAATAATTTAATTGATACTCAGTTAATTGCTCATCAATTGAGATTAACTCGCTCTGAAAGAGAGGGTTATAGTAGTGAGTTTGATTGGAATACTGCTAACGTAGATTTTAAATTTTCTGAGAATGAATTAGAAAATGCACAAAGAGAGTTAAATAATGCGAAAGTGAGTGCAAAATGGGCAAAAATTGATTTACTTGCCTCACAGGTTAATGCGTTAACTGCGGAATATTTTCAAGCTGATGCGGAATGGGCATCAAAAGATCCATCTATAATACGTAGTAAAGTTTTGCTTAAGGATGGTTATGATGGGTGGGATGAAAGATTAAAGTCAGAATCAAAAAAAAATTTAGATAGTTATGAGCTTAAATTTATGCTTGCTCATGAAGAATTAAAAAGCGCTAATACGATTTTAGATAGATTTCAATCTGGTTTAACTGAGGAAGAATTAAGTAAGTGTAATGCAATAGCGGATAGTTCGGAAGCAGAATTTATGGCTTTAGAAAAACAAACAATCCCCGTTGCAGAAGAATTTGAAAAAGGGAAAGAGATTTTAGCAAATGCTAAAGAGGAATTGAGTAATTATAAGGCAGTATCAAATCGTGCTGATATTAGATTAGAAAGATCTCAAATAGCGTTTGATAAACTTAAGGCAGTATCAAATAGATCTAATGCGGTTTCAAAAGGTGCAGAAGCTTTTTTCAATGCTTCTAAAGAAAAAATAACTGATGTTCAAGTAGATTCTAATTTTAGTCTACCTAAGATAGTATTAGATAGTTTTATTGAAGAATTTAGTAGTGTCAAATCTGAATTTGATCAAGCAGTTTCTTTAGTAAATACTGCTAAATTAGATTTGGATAATGCTAGAGCTAGATTTGAAGTTGTTAAAGGATATGTTAGTAATACGGATAAAAGACTTAATGATACACCGATTATTTATGAGTTACCTAAAGAAGAAGATAATTCTAAAGAATATTTTGATAACTTTTTATGGGAAATACATAATGAAGATCTTATAACAGTAAAAGCGCAATTAAAAGGTTCTGAAGCTGTATTAGAAGACTCTAAAATAGCGCTAGCTAATTCCTCACAAGCCGTAACTGAATCTTTTATTAGGTTAATTGAAGTTGAGTTAAAAAAGTGTAAAGCTTTAATAAATTTTTTAAAATCTGATGTAGATACTGCTTCTACCATAGCTGATAAGGAAAAATTAGTGGCTGTTGAAACTTATCTTGGGGATTTGCAATTAAATTTAGGTCATATTCTTCGTGAAAAAGTCATTTCTACTTCCGATTCTGCGAATTCTGATTGTTTAAATGTTATAATCAATATGATAGATAATGATTTATCTAACGTATCATCTCTTTCAGGATCTGTTAAATTTCCAGTCATTACTGAAATCACTGGTTGTGATATCTCAGCTTTAATGGAATCTGCTGCTGACGTTTTTTGGGTAAAAATGCTTAAAATTGATGTTAGTGCTGCTCTTTTAGATTACGAGGAAGCTTCACGTATGCTTCGAGAGGCTCGTAAAATATTAAATAAAACTGGAGAGGATCTTTTGGCTGCTTCTAATCTTAGGGAAAATAATTCTATTGATAGTCTTTTAGCTCTTCAAACTGCAACAGATAATAGTTTGGAATATACTGCAAATAGAATTAAAAAAGCTTTAATCTCTTCTTCTGCTATTGATAGCATTTTGGAACCAGGAAGTTTACAAGCAAAATCTTCATATGAAGTGTTCAAAGCAAAGGCGGAATTAGCTAATGTTAAATGGTTCGCAGCTAGAGTATCAAGAAGTTTAGATACTCCTATGCAGGAGTCTGTTAAACCTTTTAATAGACAATTTTCGGATGTTTCAGTAATTGAGTCTAATAGTTCTTTAGGAGATAATAATAATGATTCAAGTGGGTTTGCTGCAGCAGGTGAAGGTGATAATTCAGGAAAGAAAAAAACAAAAGAGGAGATAAAACAGATATTATCTAATTTTGAACAAAGAGAAATTAATTATACTCGTATCGGTTTAAGCCGTGAAGTTTTACAAACTTTTAAAGAATTACTTACAACTGTAGATTTAAATACTGCAGATGATCTTAAAAATTTATTGTATGAGGCATTACTTTCTATTAGTAGTGAAGAAAGAGAAAAAAATAAATATTTAAAAACTCATATAAAAATGATTAATGATTTAATCGAGCATTATAAGGAAGATGAGGTAACAGAAAGACAACGTATTAATTTTGATTCATATCTTATTTCTGATGACGATTTAGTTATTCCTGAGGTATCGGGTATTGGAAAAGCGGGTAAGGTTTTCCGACTTCTTGAGGTGGATAATCGTTTAGTGGTTCCAACGAATACTCATATTCGTGTTCTTGTTACATCAGCGGATGTTCTTCATTCTTGGGCAGTACCAAGTTTAGGGGTGAAAGTAGATGCGTGTCCGGGTAGATTAAATCAAGTTTTTTTATTTATTAAGCGAGAAGGCGTGTTTTATGGTCAATGTAGTGAACTTTGTGGTGTTAATCATGGTTTTATGCCTATTGTAGTGCAAGCTGTTAATCAAGATGAGTATTTAACTTGGGTTGGTAAAAGATTATGCTCTTAATTTTTTTATTTTTTCTTCTTATTTTAGGAATTATTGGTTTAATTTTTATTCCTTCTAGTCAAAAGTTAATTATGCGGCAATTTGCTCTCGGTATTACGTCGGCGGTTTTTGTCTCCTCATTATTTTTATGGTTGGGGTTTGATCATTCAACCCCTAAATTTCAATTTGTTGTGGATAGTTTATGGTTACCTATAGCTAATATTAATTTAATTTTAGGTGTTGATGGAATTTCTCTTTTTTTTATCATTTTAACAACATTAATTTTTCCTCTTTGTTTATTGGCTTCGTGGTCTTTTGATAAAGGGGAAGTAAAAACTTATTTAATTAGCTTTTTGGGTATGGAATTTATTTTATTATTAGTTTTTACGAATTTAGATTTATTATTTTTTTATATCTTTTTTGAGGCTGTTTTAATTCCAATGTTTTTGGTTATTGGTATATATGGTTCACGTGAGAGAAAAATTCGTGCGGCTTATATGTTTTTTTTGTATACTCTTTTGGGTTCTTTATTTATGTTAATAGGGATAGTTTATATTTACCTGTTTTCTGGAAGTACAAATTATGAAACTTTATCTGTTATAAAGTTTTCCTCTTATGATCAAAAATGGTTATGGTTTGCTTTTTTTGCATCTTTCGCCGCGAAGGTTCCTATGTTACCTGTACATATTTGGCTTCCTGAGGCTCATGTAGAAGCCCCTACAGCTGGATCCGTCATTTTAGCAGGTATCTTATTGAAATTAGGCTCTTATGGGTTTTTACGCTTTTCTTTAGGCCTTTTTCCATTAGCTTCGATTTATTTTACACCTTTTATTTTTAGTCTTAGTTTACTGGGTGTAGTTTATACTTCATTGACAGCTATTCGTCAGACAGATTTAAAACGTTTGATTGCCTATACTTCAGTAGCTCATATGAATTTAGTAATGATAGGCCTGTTTACTGGGACCGTAATTGGAGTAGAAGCCGCTATTTTGCAAAGTTTAAGTCATGGTTTTGTATCTTCTGCACTTTTTCTTATTATTGGGGTGTTATACGATCGTTGGCATAGTCGAGTAGTAAAGTATTATGGTGGTCTGACACATACTATGCCAATTTTTATAACTATTTTTCTTTTTTTTACTATGGCTAATTTAGGTTTGCCTGGGACATCAAGTTTTATAGGTGAATTTCTTTTGTTAGTTTCGGCGTTTGAGGCAAATAGTACAGCTTGTTTTTTTGCAGCAACTTCAATGATTTTAGGGGGGGGGTATTCTCTTTGGTTGTTTAATCGCATAGCTTATGGTAATATTAAATTAATTGGGTTTGATTTAAGTTTTCGAGAATTTATGGTTTTTTTCCCCCTTGTCTTAGGTACTTTTGTTATGGGGATTTATCCTAATTTATTTTTTTATGCGATGCATGCTACAGTTTCAAATTTAGTATGGATTGAGTTATGGTTGTAATTTGTGGAAGTTAAAAAGTTCTTTTAGTCTAATGCTTAGTTTAATATCTAGAAGGATATTACCAGTTTTGGTAAAGGTACGGGTTCAAGTCCCGTAAAGGACTAAGATGTATTTAAACATAGTTTTTCTACCCTTATTTGGTTCTCTTATTGCAGGATTTTTTGGACGTTTCCTTGGAGGCCGTGGTGCTGGTTTAGTAACTATATTTTGTGTTGGCCTTAGTTTTTTTCTAAGTGGTCTTGCTTTTTATGAGGTAGGCTTAGGAGGAAGCTCTACTTATCTTTATTTAATGCCTTGGTTAGAATCTGATTCTTTTCATGTTGATTGGGCGTTTTGCTTTGACAGTTTAACTGTCGTTATGCTTATTGTAGTTACTTTTATTTCAACTCTTGTACATTTATATTCTACAGAGTATATGGGAGGAGATCCTCATTTACCTCGTTTTATGAGTTATTTATCATTATTTACATTTTTTATGTTGATATTGGTTACCGCGGATAATTTTGTTCAAATGTTTGTAGGATGGGAAGGGGTTGGTTTATGTTCTTATCTATTAATTAATTTTTGGTTTACTCGTATTCAAGCTAATAAAGCTGCTATTAAAGCTATGTTAGTTAATAGAGTTGGGGATTTTGGATTAGCTTTAGGTATTTTTAGTATTTTTGTTTGTTTTGGTGCGGTTGATTATGCTACTGTTTTTGCTTTAGCCCCTCAATTATCATCATTTAATTTAATGTTTTTTAATATTGAATTTGGTGCTCTTAATTTTATAGGAATTTTATTATTTATTGGGGCGGTGGGTAAATCCGCTCAGTTAGGTTTACATACTTGGTTACCTGATGCTATGGAAGGTCCGACTCCTGTTTCAGCTCTTATTCATGCGGCAACAATGGTTACAGCAGGTGTTTTTTTATTAGCTCGTTGTTCTCCTTTGTTAGAATATTGTCCTAATGCACTTATGATTATAAGTCTAGTTGGGGGTATGACAGCATTTTTTGCAGCGACAACCGCGTTAGTTCAAAATGATTTAAAACGAGTTATTGCTTATTCAACTTGTAGTCAATTAGGTTATATGGTTTTTGCTTGTGGTCTTTCGAATTATTCTGTGGCGGTGTTTCATTTAGGTAATCATGCGTTTTTTAAGGCTCTTCTTTTTTTGGGGGCAGGTTCTATCATTCATGCGGTTGGTGATGAGCAAGATATGCGTAAAATGGGGGGGTTACGCCGTTTACTTCCTTTTACATATGCAATGATGGTTATTGGTTCTTTAGCCCTTATGGGTATGCCCTTTTTAACGGGATTTTATTCTAAAGACGTTATATTAGAGGTAGGTTATGCGACTTATTCTAATGCGTCTCATTTTGCATATTGGTTAGGTAGTTTAGCGGCGTTTTGTACTGCTTTTTATTCTATACGTCTTTTAGTTTTATGTTTTTTAGTGGAACCGAATGGTAGTAGGTCATTATTGCTTTCTGCTTCGGAGAGTGGATGGCCAATGGGGTTGGTTTTGGGTATATTAGCTTTGCCAAGTATGTTTATTGGATATTTAGGGCGTGATCTCTTTATTGGGTTAGGTACAGATTTTTGGGGAAATTCATTATTTTATCTGCCTAATCATTTGAGTATTGTTGATGCAGAGTTTATGGCATTTGATTTGAAAATTTTTCCTCTTTGTTGTAGTATTGCTGGGGGATTAGTTTCATTTATTTTATATAAAGGGTATAATTATAACTTATTTTCAATAAAGATTTCTTTTTTAGGTAGAAAATTTTATACTTTTTTAAATCGCAAATGGTTATTTGATAAAGTGTATAATGAGGTTATAACTCAAAATTTGCTTGATTTTGGTTATCATTTCACATATAAAGCTATTGATCGTGGTCTTATTGAAAGTTTAGGGCCGTTTGGTATATCAAACGTGCTTATGGATCAGGTTAATAAGTACCGGGCTTGTCATTCTGGGTATTTATATCATTATTTAGTAATTTTAGGATGGAGTAATTTTTTATTTGGAATTTGTTTTGTATTTGGTTTTCAATTTTCACGTATTTTAGCACTTCTAACTTTTATCGTATTATGGTCGATCCTATAATTTTTATTTTTATTGCCACTCTTGGGGGGATGCTGGGAATTAAAGTTACTAGTACACAAAATCCAGTATACAGTGGTCTTTATCTTGTGTTATTATTCTTTTTAGGTTCTGCAATTTCGTTTTTATTGGGTTTAGAATTTATGGCTTTACTTTTTTTGTTGGTTTATGCCGGTGCTATTGCAGTATTGGTGTTGTTCGTTGTTATGATGTTAGATGTAAAAGCTATTGAAAGGCCCTGGTCGTCAAAAAAAAAACGTTTATTGTATTGCGGGGCTTTGATTTTTTTAATTTTTTTGGGAGCTGTAGGATATAGTAAAGATTTACAAAAAGTAATGACTATATTATCAACAGTTTACATGAGTTCAATGATTTCTTTTAGTTTAGTATCTTATGAAGAGGAAATAAAAAATTTATTTCACCCAGTAATTATTAATAAAACAGTTAATGATAATTTAAAAAGATTTCAGGAGCGCAGTAAGAGAAAAAGAAAAGGTGAATCTGAGCCATCTGTTAAAGAAGCTAAAAAAACTTTTAAAGATTTTATGGATGAAAGAATTGAAATGTGGCATCAGTTATGTAATTCAGAAGGGTTAACAGAATTTTTACGTTTATTATTTCATAAGGAAAGTGTAGAAGGGTCTTATGGATTAAACACAATGTGGTTTGTAGAATTTGACTCTGCTTGCGCATTAAATGATCTTAGTTATCTTTTATACTCAACCCATGCCATATTATTATTAATAGCTGGAGTCATTCTTTTAATAGCGATGGTGGGAGCTATTAGTTTAACATTACAAAAAAATTGTCCTGAATCTTTATACCGGCAGTTAGGTCGTGAATCTAAAAATGCTGTTTTTTCTATAAAAGAAAAATCATCATTTAAACTTAACAATCCGCGTAATTTAGGAGTTTTATATTAAGTATGTTGAATATATCAATTAATGAGCTTCTTGTTTGGGTAAAAAAAGGCTCTACGGTTATTCAGGCTTGTCAAGCTGCTGGTGCAACTATTCCACGATTTTGTTATCATGATAAGCTTTTTATAGCGGGTAATTGTAGAATGTGTCTTGTTGAAGTTAGTAATTCTCCTAAACCTCAAGCATCCTGTGCATTGCCTTTTTTACCTAATTTAAGAATTTTTACAAACACAGCATTAGTACGTAAGGCACAAGAATCTGTGATGGAATTGCTTTTACTTCATCATCCTTTAGATTGTCCAGTATGTGATCAAGGGGGAGAATGTGAACTTCAAGAACAAAGCTTTAGTTTTGGATCGGATAAAGGTAGATTTTTGTTTTTTAAAAATTCTTTAGGTGATACTTTTTGGGGAGGACTGATAAAAACAGTATTACGAAGATGTATTATTTGTACTCGCTGCGTAAGATATACTCACCAAATTGGAGGGAATGATTCTTTAGGAACATCTAATAGGGGGGGTTATTCTGAAATTGGAATGTTTAAAGAAAGTGTGTTAAAAAGTGAAACTTCAGGTGGAGTTATTGAATTATGTCCTGTTTGTTGGTATAATTCCTATTTATTTTAATGCTATATATAGTATGTTTTTTTTGAAAGAATATTACCCTATATTAATTTTTTTAGGTTTTAGTGTTGTGTTAGCGTCTCTTATTTTTGGAGCTTCCTACACATTGGCTTTTTCAGAAGCAGATAGTGAAAAATTATCATCATATGAGTGTGGGTTTGATCCATATGAAGATGCTCGTAATGCTTTTGATGTCCGTTTTTATTTAGTTGCTATTTTGTTTCTTTTATTTGATATTGAAACTGTTTTTCTTTTTCCTTGGGCAGTTTCGTTAAGCGAATTGCCGTCAATTGGGTATTGGTCTATGATGGATTTTCTTTTTGAGTTAGTTATTGGGTTTATATATGCGTGGCAAATTGGTAGTTTAGATTGGGAATGAGGGGAATGGATTATAAACGTCGAAAATTTTTTGCTTTATATGAATCTCGTCGTAAAGTATTACAATCTGTGGCAAGAAATCAAAATTTAGATATTTCTTTGCGTTGGTGGGCTCAATTAGAAAAATCTAAATTACCTAGGCAAAGTAGTTTAAGTAGAGTTCATAATCATTGTATCGACACTAATCGATCAAGATCGGTTTTAAGTTTTTATAAATTATCTCGTCTTCAATTTAGGCGTTTAGTAGCAAAAGGTTCTTTTTCTGGGTTACGTAAAGCATGTTGGTAATATAAATAGGATATTTTTAATTTATTGGCCAAGCGCACATAAAGTTAAAGGTTTGAAATAATCTTACATTTAATATTAATAAGAATAGTTTTATTTGTAATATTTTAGGTTATTTAAAATTTAAAAAGATTTATATGCCTCAATTTGATACACTTACTTTTTTTAATCAAGTTTTTTGGTTAATTTTAATAGTTTTTAATTTTTATTTGGTAGTTGTACGTTTTATATTACCTTCTTTAGCTTTTAGTTTAAAATCTAGAATTAAACATTTAAAAGTAACAGTGGGGTTAAGGTAAAAAAGTATTAATTAATAATTTTCGTATATTGTTATATATAGGGTTATTTAACTTTAACCTTCTAATGTGGGGTTAATAATAGCAAAAAGTAATTTAATAGTAAACTCTTGGAAAGATAGTTTTTGGAGATGTTGCTGAGCGGTTGAAAGCCTTGGTTTGCTAAATCAATCTACATTTTTAATTTTATGTAGCGTGGGTTCGAATCCTACCATCTCCATAAAGAAAAAGTAACTCAGTTGGTAGAGTGCTGGTTTGTCATACCAGTGGGCGCGGGTTCAATTCCCGTCTTTTTCGGGTTAAATTATACCGTATAGTATAAAATTATTTTAGGGTTATTTATTAAGAATGTATTCACATATATGGTAGAGTATCAAAAAAATATTATATATATATGTAAAGTTTGGTCCGCGTCGACCGACCTTAAAAGTTTAAATTTTTTGTTACTTTTATTACCTTTATTTATTTCTTCCACAGGTTTATCAACAAGAATAAAGCGTTTTACTTTACTTCGCTCTCCTTTAGGTAATAAAACTGCTAAGGATCAGTTTGAAAGACGGGAGTATCGAAGCTATTTTACTTTTAAATCTCAAAATCCGGCAAAAATTTTAGCTTTTTTAGAGCTTTTAAAATACTTAAATGGAGTAAAATTTAAAGTTATTTTACAGGAAAATAATATTAACTTTTGTTAATATCTTTAGTTTTTAAATTTTAAAAGTATTTATTTATATCTTTTATTGATATTAAGTAAAAATTTTAAAATTGTTAAGGGATAAGTGGTCGAGTGGTTTATGGCATCAGTTTTGAAAACTGACGTAGTAAAAGCTACCGTGGGTTCAAATCCCACCTTATCCTAAATATATTATATGAAATTACCATTACAATTAAAAATATTTGGAAATATTTTATCGGACGGTAGTTTTAATTTTTTAACCGTGTCTAGTCACTGCTTGACAAAAGAATTAAATAATAAAAGTTTGGATCTTATAAATCATTCAGTATGGACAGGAAAACGACCTAATGAGCAAACTGAAATATCTTTGTTTGTTGGAAAATTTACGAAATATTTGTAATAAATCTTTTTAAATTTTTAGGTTATTGACTAAAACGTTAATAGGTAGAGTGTACAAAAAGTTAATAGTTTAGGATAATAGTACCGATAGAATTAAAGAAAAATAATTTATTATTTTTTTAGCAACTAATATTTTAAAAAAGAAGTGTTAATGGATTTTGTGACTTAATAGAATAATGAAATTTTATTATATTAAAGATAATTACAATATGACTATACTTTATCGTAGTAATACGAAGATGTGGTATTAAAAAAAATGAGTTTGATCCTGGCTCAGAGTGAAGGCTATAAGTCTGCTTTAATACATGCGAGTTGAATGGTTAAAACCATAGCGTACGGGTGAGTAATAGGCTAATATCTGGCTTCAACTTCGGAATAATCTTATCTCGTAGGGAGAGAAGGTAACAAGAGAATACCGGATAATTAAAAAAAGGTCTGCCGGTTGAAGATGATTAGGTTCAGTATTAGGTAGTTGGTGAGGTAATGCTCACCAAGCCAATGATGCTTAGTTGGTCTGATAGGACGATCAATCACACTGGGACTGAGACAAGGCCCAGGTTTCATTTGAAGGCAGCAGTAAGGAATATTGGACAATGAGCGAAAGCTTGATCCAGCAAGGCTTGGTGAGGGATTGAAGGCTTAGGTTGTAAACCTCTTTTTTAGTTGAGGATAATGACAGTAGATTAAGAATAAGTCCCGACTAACTTCGTGCCAGCAGTCGCGGTAATACGGAGGGGGCAAGCCTTATTCGTCATAACTGGGCGTAAAGGGCCCGTAGGTGGTTTTTTGATATGTTATTTGTCAAAAACTGTAGTTTAATTATAGATAGGCATTTAAAACAAGAAAACTTGAGTCTGACAGAGGAGGATGGAATTTTTCAATTAGGGTTAGAATCCAGATAAGTGAAAAAGAACATCATGTGCGATAGCGATTTTCTTGTTCAGTACTGACGCTGAGGGGCGAAGGCGTAGGTAGCGAACAGGATTTGAGACCCTGGTAGTCTATGCTGTCAACGATGAGTGCTAGCTTTTAGAAATCTAGAAGATATAGCTAAGGCATTAAGCACTCCGCCTGAGGAGTACGAGCGCAAGCTTAAAAATCAACGGAATTGGCGGGGGTTCAAACAAGTGGTGGAGCATGTGGTTTAATGCGATAATACGCGCGTAACCTTACCAGTTCTTGTAAGTTTGTCGTTCTTTCGGAGACGTAAAGAATTTTGGGACTTTCAGGTGTTGCATGGCTGTCGTCAGCTCGTGTCGTGAGATGTACGGTTAATTCCTGTAACTGAGCGTAACCCTTATTTATTTTATGTTTTGAAGTGGTTTTTTTCCAAAAATAAACTGAATAGATACTGCCAGCGCTAAGCGGGAGGAAGGTAGGGATGAGGTCAAGTCTTCATGGCCCTTATGAACTGGGCTACACACGTGCTACAATGGGAAGGACAATAAGTTGCGAGGGAGTAATCCAGAGCCAATCTTTAAACCTTTTCGTAGTTCGGATTGGGGGCTGCAACTCGCCCCCATGAAGTTGGAATCACTAGTAATCGCGGATCAGGATGTCGCGGTGAATAAGTCACTGGGCCTTGCACACACCGCCCGTCACGTCCTGGAAGTTCGCTTGGCTAGAAGATTTTGGAGTAAACCTTTCAAATATAAGTTCATTTGGTTAAGATATGTATCTGAATTTAGTTAGATTGGAAATTCCTTTTAAAGGACAGGTAAGCAACTGGGATGAAGTCGTAACAAGGTAGTCGTAGGGGAACCTGCGGCTGGAATATATAATTGAGAGGCTTGCCTTTATATCTAGATCTATACCCGAACTCATATCGAACTCGAGCGTTCTTATTTAGATAGCCATACATACTACTTTTGTGGGAATCATGGCCTTATAAAATAATAGTTAATTTTTAAAAGGGTATATGCGTTATAGAGCAGTTAGGTTAGCTCATCAGGCTCATGCCCTGAAGGTCGTTGGTTCAAATCCTTCTGGCGCTAATATTAAAATAATAGTTAATTTTTAGAAAGGATTTATATTTATAAGGAATTTAATAAGAAAAAATAACTTATTTCTATTAGTCTTTGAGGTTATTTTATGATGTCATTAAAAAAAAAAGAATTTAATAAAAAACTTAAACATTTTACAATAAATTTTGGACCACAGCATCCGGCAGCACATGGAGTTTTACGTCTTATTTTAGAGCTTAATGGTGAAGTAGTTCAAAGAGCTGATCCTCATATAGGGTTACTTCATAGAGGTACTGAAAAATTAATAGAAGTTAAAACTTATTTTCAAGCTTTGCCTTATTTTGATCGGTTAGATTACGTTTCAATGATGTGTCAAGAGCATACTTATTCTTTAGCTGTTGAAAATTTATTACAAATTTCTGTACCTAAACGGGCTCAATATATTAGAGTTCTTTTTGCAGAAATTACTCGAATTTTAAATCATCTTTTAGCTGTGGGTTGTCATGCAATGGATGTTGGAGCTATGACACCCTTTTTATGGGCATTTGAAGAGAGAGAAAAGTTAATGGAATTTTATGAAAGAGTTAGTGGGGCACGTATGCATGCTAGTTATTTTCGACCTGGAGGTGTTAGTCAAGATATAAATATTGGGTTGGTTGAAGATATTTTTTCCTTTTCTGCGCAATTTGGGCAACGTTTAGATGAAATTGAAGAAATGTTAACTGATAATCGTATATGGCAAGAAAGATTAGTTGATATAGGGGTTGTAAGTGCTCAGGAATCTATAGATTGGGGATTTTCAGGTGTTATGTTACGTGGATCTGGGGTTCGTTGGGATTTACGTAAAAATGAACCTTATGATGTGTATGCTGAACTGAGTTTTCAAGGCGTTGTTGGGAAAACCGGAGATTGTTACGATCGTTATCTTGTACGCATTGAGGAAATGAGACAATCTCTTAGTATAATTTATCAGTGTTTAAATAAAATGCCTGAGGGTAGCATTAAAATAGATGATGCTAAAATTAGTCCTCCTTTACGTGCTGATGTTAAGCAAAATATGGAAGCTTTAATTCATCATTTTAAATTATATACTGAAGGAGTTACTGTACCGTCAGGTGAGACTTATACAGCTACTGAAGCTCCTAAAGGTGAGTTTGGTGTATATTTGGTTTCTGATGGGAGTAATCGACCTTACCGTTGTAAAATTAAGGCTCCAGGTTTTTCTCATTTACAATCTCTTAATTTTATGGCTAATTCTCATATGTTAGCGGATGTTGTAACTATAATTGGAACTCAGGATATAGTTTTTGGTGAAGTAGATCGTTAATTTTTATTTTAATTATAGTAAGGGGGTATTTGCTTTGGATTTTATGCAATTCGAGAGGTAACGTAGCGGTAGCGTGTTCGCTTTGGGAGCGAGAAGTCATAGGTTCAAATCCTATTCTCTTGATTTAGCTTATTCTCTAAGTTTAGCAAATTTTTTATTGATAGTTTTTTAGTATTGAAATACCTGTTTAATGGATTATCGT